CGTCACCCATTAATACAACGCCAACATTGTTTGATTCCAAATTCAGAGCAATGCCTATTGTACCCTCTTCAAATTCTACTAATTCCCCTGCCATTACTTCATCAAGACCATGAATACGAGCAATGCCATCGCCTACTTGAAGTACGGTGCCGGTATTCACAATCGTGACTTCTCGATTATATTGTTCAATACGTTCACGGATAATATTACTAATTTCGTCGGCTCGAATGGTTACCATTAGTGTCTCTTAATTCTTTTTCGGAAACAAAGGGAGAAAAAAAAAAAATAATGCCTACAGTAAAAGGGCTAATCAGTTATTTCTTTCATGGCCCCGAGCATGCCAATATTAGCACTGATGGTGCGTAAATGTAACTCGCTGTTCGAACAACTATTCAGAGTTCCTAGAGCTCCTTGTAAGGCTTGTTGGAAAACTCGCTGTCGGACCTGATTAATTGCTCTTTGTTGTTCAAAATGAATGGTTTCATTTTTGTAATTTTCTAATCGTTCCAAATTCTCATAAGTGGCATTAATCAAATTCTGTTTTTCTCGTTCTATCTCAGAGTATCCATTCACTCGAAACTCATCTGCTTCCATTTCCGCTTTCCGTAAGCGAGCCCGGGCTTTTTCGAGCTGCTCAATAGCTCCTCCGCGTAGTTCTTCTGAATTTCGAATAGTACTCAGAATCCTCTGTTTTCGATTATCTAATAAATCACTTAATGAAAGTAGATTATTTTCCCATTCATTTCACAACTTCACTTCCATGATCTCTTCCCGAACCAAACATGAATCTTTCGATTCATTTGGCTCTCACGCTCAGTTACTTATGTTATGAGCATTCCCATATCTTTTAATGTAATGAGCCTACCCTCTCTTCTCTGTTCGTATTCCAAGATATGGAAACTGATACAAGACCAGAATATTCAGAGGACTCTTCCGACCAGACAAAAAAAATCTGTAATTGTCAGCAAAGTTGTTTTTTTTTCTTCAAATCCAAAAAATTCTTCTTATTTTATACATAGGTCGTCGATTCAGCATTGGATAAAAAAAGGGCGAGACACCCATTTTTCCAGTAAATGGTTCAAATCATTTTATCGATATGAGTGTTCTATATCGGATAAATTGCCAACTATTCATTTTGAAACCATCTCCGTACTAACGTAGTGGTAGAAAGAGTACCATGTTGTGCCTGGACTTCAGGCGGTTTAGCTTTAACCATGTTAATGGTCCCACATTATTGGTTGATAGAGAATCAAAGTTGATTTACCAATGAGTCACGAAATGCTATGGTTCTTACATATGATTTCTTAATTTATTCAGAAGTAATTCGTCGAGATCGTGCACCTTTCTTCCCTATTTATAAATAAAAAAAAAAAAGAAAGTGCAGCCGGTTGGATCCAGCCTATTCTTGAAATACACAACTCGCACACACTCCCTTTCCAAAAAAGATCAATACGCCAAGCACTACACTTAGATTTATTAGATTTGTTGCTAAAATATCGGTATTCAACCCGAAACTCCCGGCGGATGGCCAGTAACCCAAGGAAACGAAAGAATCGGTTACATTTTTCATATGCTCTCCTCTTATAGATAGGACTAACAAAATCGAACAGAGTTCTTTTTGTATCACTTCGTCCCGTTTTTTTATTATTGATTTCTTTTTTTTTATTAATTGACTTATTTTAAATATGAATATATTCATTTCATTTGAAATCATTTTCAAATTTCAAAAATGGATTCTTTATTATTATTTTATTTCAATTGAAGTTCCCAATAAGATACTTATTAGGTCCCCGGTTTCATGTCAATTGCGAAATACCTGCAACGCTTCCTAAAAGTCAAAAGGGGTTTCCATTAAATTAAGGACGGGAGGGAGGTGAGAAAGCGAGTGGATCTACTAATTCCTCATCCTCAAATCAGACCTTCCCCGGAGTATTGTCTCAACGAAGAAGTGGAGTGAAGTTTTGATATAATTCGAAGAAGCAAGCGGTAAGTCGACGGCAATAAAATAAGAAAAGAAGTACGTATTTCCACGTTTATAGAATAGGATTAAACAAAAGGATTCGCAAATAAAAGCGCTAATGCCACGACCAGTCCGTAAATTGTTAAAGCTTCCATAAAAGCCAGACTAAGCAATAAAGTACCTCGTATTTTACCCTCTGCTTCTGGTTGTCTCGCGATACCTTCTACGGCTTGGCCCGCAGCAGTACCTTGACCAACTCCAGGTCCAATAGAAGCAAGCCCTACGGCCAATCCAGCAGCAATAACGGAAGCGGCAGAAATCAGTGGATTCATGGTAAGTTCCTCGCACCAAAATAAAGAAATGGTTAATGATACAATCAACCAATGAATTATTACTTATTATTCCATCACTAAGATCCACCCGGTCAAAGTAACTAAGAACTCCGAATTGAAGTGATGATATACTGAATCATCAGAACTACTTCGATATCTCGTTTTTAGTTCCTATCCATGGAGTCTTTGGAAATCCATACGGTTCTAG